AAGTAATATAAGTTATTTTAAAAGTAAAAGTTAAAATTAGTTGTTAATTTTATAATAAAGATTACTTTTTAGTTTAAGATTTATTTTATTTTTAGAGATTAACGGAATGTTAAGAAACAGTTAAAGAGATATTTACGATAATTATTAATAGATTACTTTTTTAATTCTAATTAAAAGATTAATAAAAGGAAAAATTTTAATAATATTTTTATAATAATTTTGTAATTTTTTTATTTTATTCTACAATTGGAATTAAAAGAGGTAGTAATTTAAATTTAAATAATAATTATTTAATTATTTCATAGTAATAGTACATATTAGAGACTAAGAATTGAATTAAGAAATATTTTTTTTAGCCATAGATTTGTCTACAAGTATTAATTTAAATTAAAAGATAAATTTATTTTATTTAGTTAATTAATTCAAGTTTAATAATAATTATAATATTATTTGGTTAATTAATTCAAATTTAATAATAATTATAGTATTTATTTAGTTAAATAATTCAAGATTAATAATAGGAATAGTATTTATTTAGTTAAATAATTCAAGATTAATAATAGGATAGAAATTAATAGGTTTCCCTATTTAGTAATTATTTATAAGATTAAGATATAAGAATAAGATTTTGTATTAATTAAGTAGTAACAGAGGGTATGATTAGGGGGGTACTAATCGATTTATTTAAATAATTATAAATTAATTATTTAGATAATTTTTTATTTAAATATGCTGAATTAACTATTAGTGTGAAGATAAATAATATAATTAATCTAAATTCATCATTAATAGTAGTATTAACTAACATAGGTGCAAATACAATAAATAATAAAGATAATAAACCTAATGTAATATATAAAGCATAAGTAGTAATAATACCAGTATCTAATTTAGCAATATTAGCACTAGTACTATATAGAACATTAGACATACCGTAAGGACCTATTAATTCAATAACTCCTCTATCAATTTCTTTAGAGATATTATAACCAAATTGTAGACCTTTAGAGATAATGTAATTATTATAAATTACATCAAAGTAATATTTTCCATTTAAGAAACCATATACTTTTTTACCTAAATTATTTTCTACTAAACTATCTATAAAATGAGGATTATAATTATATAAATAAAGAGCGAAAAGAGTACCAGCTAAACTAAATATCGTAGGTAAAAGTTTAAATATTAAACTCATAGAAAATTCAGCTTCCACCAGAGAAATATTATTAGGGTGAATAAAAATAGTATTAGCAAAGAAGTCAGATCCGATACCAACAAAAAGATCAGAAGTCACATATCCAAAGAAAATACTAAATATAGCTAAAACAGCTAATGGAATAATAACAGTTATACTAGCTTCATGAGAATTTAAATAATTTTGTTTATTACCATTAGGTTTAGTTAAGAAAACTAGACTAATTAATCTAAAACTATAAAATGCTGTTAATCCTGCTGTAACTGATCCTAAAATATAAGCGTAAGTACCACTAAAACTGTATTGTCCATAAGCTAATTCAATAATTAAATCTTTACTATAGAACCCAGTTAAGAAAGGAGTAGCTAATAAAGAAAGAGTACCAACTAACATAACTGCATAAGTAAATGGTAAAAAGTTAATTAAACCTCCCATTTTTCTAACATCTTGAATATCTCCAAATGCATGAATTACACTACCTGCTCCTAAAAATAATAAAGCTTTAAAGTAAGCATGGAATAAAGTATGAGCTAGAGCAACATTATATTGTGAAAGTCCAATAGCCATTACCATATATCCTAACTGTGAAATTGTACTAAAAGCAATTATTCTTTTTATATCATTTTGTACTAATCCACATGTGGCTGCGAAAAAGGCTGTTGAAGCTCCTATAATAGTTATTACTAATAATACAGTAGGTGCATATTCTAATATTGGTGAAGATCTTATTAATAAATAAGAACCAGCTGTTACCAGAGTAGCAGCATGAATTAATGCAGATACGGGTGTAGGACCTTCCATACTTCCAGGTAACCAATTGTGTAATGGGATTTGACTTGATTTAGCCATAGCCCCTACAAGAAGTAAGAATCCTATTATAGTAATAGTAGTTTGATTAATATAAGCAGGTAAAGAGAAAACAGTACTAAAATCAGCTGAACCAAAAGCAGGTAACATAACAAAATAAGCGATACTTAATGCCATATCTCCTATTCTATTTGTATTAAAAGCTAAAATAGCAGCTTTATTAGCTTGAATTCTAGTAAACCAGAAATTAATTAATAAATAAGAAACTACACCAATACCTTCCCATCCCACAAAAAGAACAAAATAGTTAGCACCAGTAACTAAAATAGCCATAAAGAAAGTGAAAAGAGATAAGTAAGAGAAAAATCTTTGAATGTGAGGATCATTAGCCATATAATTTACAGAAAATAAATGAATTAAAAATGAAATAAATAATACTGTAAATAAGAAAGGTAATGTTATTTCATTAAAAGTAAATTCTCAGCTTATTTTTATATATTCTGAGTCTACCCAAGTTCCTAAGTTAATAAATGTATTATTACTTAAAAAATTCCAATCTGTGAAATATACTTGATCTCCTTCAAAACTAAAAAGACCTATTATTAGTTCATTTATTGATAACCAATAATATAATGATAATAAAGCGGATGTTAATATACATGCACAAGTTAAGATTTGTGCACCAGTAGTTCCTACGAATCTACCTAAGAATCCCGAAATAAATGCTCCTGCAAAGGGTAAAAATAATATAATTAAATTCATATTTAAGTTCTAAGTGATATTGTACCTCTTAATCTATAATAAGCTACAAGAATACTTAAACCTATAACTGACTCAGCCCCGGCTATAGAAATGATATAAATACTAAAAGTTTGTCCAGCTATATCATCAAAACTTACAGAACTCATTAATACTAATAGTGTTATAGCTAATAACATTATTTCTATAGCAATGATCATTAGGATAATATTTTTTCTATTTAAAATAAATCCTAAAATTCCAATTAAAAATAATAATAAAGACAAATTCATAAGTTCAAATATTTGTAAAATTCATTTTAGTTTAATACAAGTGATAAAATTTAATAAATTTAGAAGTATTAATAAAATAAATTAATTAGCTAATTAAAACTATTTAACTTATTTTTTTTTTATTACAATGTGTTAATAAAAAATAACTTATGTAATACTAAATCTAAATTTGCCTCTTTTTATCTATTTATAATAATCTTATAGGATTAAGGTTAATATTATAACATATTATATTATTCTCTATCCTTTTTAAAAATAAAAAAGAAAATTTTTAATAATTTAAATTTATAATATTATTTAATTTATTGTAGACAATAGTTTAATTATAAAGATTATATGTAGACCAATAATAAAATAATATTGGTTTAAAAAAGTTTAATAAAAATAAATTTTTGGTCTTAATATAAAGATTATTATAAATTTTTTTTAGATAAAAGAGAGGGAATAACTATAACCCTAAAAATTTTTTATTAATTATAATGTTTTATACAAAATAATTAATGTATTTAAGTTAAATTTTAAAAATAAATTTTAATTTGGTAAAAAAATTTTATTTGTTTTATTTTTTTAAATTTATTTAATTAGAATTTATAAAATTAGCGTAAAAAAATATGTGTGATAAAGAAAATTAAATATTATTTAGATTTTATCCTGTTTTTTAATTTTAGATTTTATCCTGTTTACTTAATTAGATTGAAATATAAATAAAATTTAACCTTACATTTGAATTAATTAATATGTAACAAAATAAAAATTAACAGAAATAGGTGTGGGGGTAATAAAAAAAATATATAATAATTGCAATATAAATTCACACTAAAAATAATAGTATTTAGGCAAAATTAAAAAATACAAGGACTATTTTTATATTTTTCTTTTATCTTTTTCATATAATTAAGAATTTTTATTTTTCGCAATTTATTGATTACTCTAATCAATATTCAACAAAAGACACATGTGAAAATAAAAATTCAGAAATAAGAAAGGCTATTAATAAAAGTAAAGAAGCTTTGCACAACAACAATTGAGATAAATTGATCAAATTCAAAATTATTAAAAAAATTAATAACTTCATTAGGAGAATGTGAGTTTTTAGTTAAATCACCACTTTGTTTTGTTAAACCAGGAGGAGCTTCTTCTATTTCAAATTTTGCAGCCGTTTTAAGTTCTTGCATCACAGGTCCTAGTTTGCTAAGTAATTCATCCGTTTTTTTTTCATGTATATTTTTTCATGCATCGAGATGTACTTTTGCATTAAACACTCTTTCTTGTATGTTTCTATATCTAGGATCGTTAAGTATATCGTCATCACTTAAAATTATGTTATCTACTTGCATAGAGTAGACTACATCTCGCATTATTTCCTGATTTTGAGCTTTGCTTTTTTCATATAGTTCTCAACAATTTGAGTATTTTACTTTGTCCTTCAATAGATTTGCTTCCTCTTTAAGATAATTTCTAGTTTCAAATAATCCTCTAATTATTTCCTCTTTTACTTTATTAGGAACAAGCGGATTTTTGAAAATTTCCTTTACATATCCCTCTAAGAGTTCACTTTGATTACTAATTACTTTATAATCATGTTGATATTTTTCTAGTTTTTTAGGATCAATAGAATTCACATGATTTTCTTTTTGTTTGAATTCTTTTATTTGACCTAATAATCCTAGGATAGGAGGAATAGCAGAAAGACTATAATTATTATTAATTAAATTAAATCTTTTATTTTTAAAAAAGTTTAAAAATAGAGAAAGAAAACTTTTAATTTTAATTATTAAAAGAGAAGAATTTTTTTTTAAATTATTTCTAGTTTCAATTGAAAAATATAAATAAGAGATTAAAACAAATAATTGTAGAATTAAAGCTACAAATCTAGTTCTAATAATAAATAATTCTGAAACTATGTTATAATTTATAGCAAAAACGAATAATACAAAGATTAGATTTAATAGTTTAGGATATTTTTGTAATAATTTATCCAGATTTCTTAATAAAAAGTAATTATTTTTGTTTATTGAATTATATATTTCTTGTATTATTTTAGATAAAACAAAAGCAATTATTATATATAATATAAATTCTATTACCTGAGAATAAGTTAAAGAGGATACTTGTGTTATTAATAATAAGGTTGATGTAGAAATTACATTTGATACTTGAGTATAAACACTTGTAACACTTATTAACTTTTCATCATTTATTTTTAATTGAGATAAGAATACTTTTACATTTGTAATTATTTTATTTATTACATTTAATTCTTTGTCTTCAATTCTTGTATTTTCTAAGGGAGAAGTTTTTCCCCCTGTATTGATAAATCCGAATAAAATTGGAAATTGCACATAGTTTATAAGTTCTAATGAATAGTTATTACTTTCAATAAAAGAAAAGAAATAATTATGCACCACCCCAAAAGTAAACAACAAGAAATAAGAATAACCACACAAGATCAACAAAGTGCCAATATAGAATACTTGTTTCAAGTCCAATATTGTGTTCTTTTGTAGTTTGATAGTTAACTTGTCTAAGAAAAGATACGAAAAGAAAAAGAGTCCCAAGCATAACATGTATCCCATGTAGTCCTGTACTTGCAAAAAATACTGTTCCAAATACACTATCGGACATGGAAAATCCAGCATGAATATATTCAAATGCTTGAAAGTAAGTAAAGATTAATGCTAAGGCTACTGTTAAAAATAATCCTATGATTGAATCTAATCTTTTTCCTGAGAAAATAGCATGGTGTCCATAGGTAACAAAAGCTCCACTAGATAATAAAATTATTGTATTAAATAATGGTAATGAAAAGGTATCTAATGGAATTATTCCTACTGGTGGCCATGTTGATCCTAATTCTACAGCTGGTGATAAAGCACTATGGAAATAAGCCCAGAATACTGAAATAAAAGCGAATACTTCACTTATAATAAATAAGATAAATCCTATGATTAATCCTTCTTGTACTTGTTTTGTGTGATCTCCTAAGAAAGATCCTTCAATTACAATATCTCTAGTCCATAATAAAATTGATCCAACAGTTACTGCTAAACCTAAATCAAAAGTTGTTGAACTGTGACTGTATCCATGCATAGTTAATACTGTACCAATAGCTAAATTAAAAAGACTGAAACTAACTAAAATTGGCCAAGGTGAATGTTGTACTAAGTGTGCACTAAATGATTGATAGAATTTAATACTTGTCATTTTTGTTATTTATTATTTGTTATTTTTTATTTATTTATTTATAAATTTTGTTTTATACTATGGCTTTACACTTGTAATTTGAATTAATTAACAAGTAATTTTATTATTTAAAAGAAAGTTGAAAGATAATATTCTTTGTAAGATCTTTTAAATAAGTATCATTAATAAATGATGGCTATTATTTAAGTAATAGCATATAGTTGCTTAGAATTGTATTCTAATTAATTTAAAAATTAATTCACATGTTATACACATACATAAATTACATGTGAAAAATTAAATAAAAGAATTAGAAATTGGAAAATTTTCCTGAGAAATACTCAATTACAATTATGGATATTATATACTGTTTTCAAATTGAGTACTTAATATAGAATACAAATATAATTAGTAATAAAGTAAAAACATAATTGTATAATAATTACAAGAGATAGGGGCAGTATAATCTTTTTTAATTTAAAAAAGGGGGTATTTATAATATATTAATAATAGAATTACATTATGATTATAAATATAGGTATAATTAAATTATATTTAAATAGAGAAGTAATAAAATAATCATTAATAGTAAAGATAATGATTAAAATAATTAAAACTATTTAACGAGAGTATTAATCTTTATATAATTAAAAAGAGGTATTTTTAATTAAAAATTTTATAATTATTATAACTTTAAAATAAGTAGTATATATTTATAATATAAGTAAATTTAAGAATATTAATATTACATAAACATAAATATTAATGTAAACATTATTGACTAAATATTTTTTATCTTTTTTTGAAGACTCACCTATTTCTTTTAAGTTATTTAGTCATTCCTTTAGTATTTTAGGTAAAGGATCCGGTATTTCTATATTCTTTTTACTAAATTTATGTATTAAATATAATTCTAGTACCAATATAAATATTACTAACAAACAAGCAAAAATACAAGCTATTTTAAAATAAAATTTATTAGAATAGATAATATAAAGATTATTTAATCCTACTATTTTTAATAAAATTAATAAGATGAATATTATTTTTAAAATAATTTTTATAAAAGAAGATATTTTATTAGTAAATTTACTTATTAATAAAATTAAGGAACTTTTTTTACTATCTGTATCTAATGTATTTTCACGCCAAGTTAATAGTTTTTTTATTTTATACAAATATAATAAAGAAAATTTATATTCTATGCTACTATTTGAATCTATAGCATTAGCATTTTTTAATGTATTTTGAGTTTCTTCTTTACTATCAAATTTAACTAGCTCTTTACCAATAGAACTAGTTTCTTCTAGGTTGAAAGCAACGAATTCTGGATCATTTTTGTTTTCCTGTTTAGGAAAAGTATTTGTTTTTCTAGAACTACTATTTAATAGTATAGTAGTAGAAAATTCCTTTTTATTAAAAAAAGAATTATGAATAATAAATTTAATATTATTTTTTAATAGGTTTGTTTTAAATAGCATCATTTATTTTAATTTTTTATTTATTTATTTATAAATTTTGTTTTTATACTATGGCTCTACACTTGTAATTTGAATTAATTAACAAGTAATTTTATTAAATATTTTAACAAATAATTTTATTAAATATTTAATTATCATTAATAAATGATGGCTATTGTTTAAAGTAATAGCATATAGTTGCTTAGAATTGTATTCTAATTAAAATTAGAAATTGGAAAATTTTCATGAGAAATACTCAATTACAATTATGGATATTATATCTTGTTTTCAAATTGAATATATATATTAGTAATAAAGTAAAAACAATATTATATAATAATTACAAGAAATAAATTTTACATGATTCTGATGTAAAACATATTTTTAAATAATTTTTAATTTCACTTAAACAAAAGGAAAATAAAATAATAGAGAAATATAATATTACAAACAGGATTTATTATTTAAATATTAAATTAAATTTAAAACAATAATTAAATTAATTTAAATTAACTCTTTTATATTTAAATTTATATGAAAATTTTATTTTAGAATAACTACAAAAGATAAAACTATTTTAGGTTAAATCCTATGCTATATTAAAATAAAAAATATTAAATTAAAACTATAAAAACTACAATAAAAATAAACTATACTAATACATTAATACAGTATTACTATTTTAATATTATTTAGCGAATTAAAAAAGGGGGGGGTATTTATCAATTTTTTTAATTATTTTTTTCTAATTGAAATAGGCATTGATTTCCTAATAGAAGGGCCAGAATCTACATGTTTTGTAGTTACTTGAACTTTATTCATCTCAGCCTCACCATTCAAACTGTTTGGTGTTAATTCTCGTTCAAAAGATTTTCTAAATTGAATTTCATTAAACTTTTTTGAATAGATTTTTTGCAAGTTTTCGGTTAGCACCGAAGGATTTGATTGACTAGAATTAGATTCAACATTAAGTGGTGTTACTATTGTATTGTCATTAGAAATGACATTATTATTATAGTTATTAATTAAGTTAGTACAAGGTTTTATTTTAAATTCTGTTATTGGTTTAGGTTTTACTGTTAAATTATCTAAATCATAGAAGTTTAAAGAACTAGAATTATGGCTAGAATTAGAATAAGGATTATAGCCTAATCTTCATCAATTAATTTTGAAATCATTTTCTTTAAAGGGCCTATTTTTTAAAGTATTTAATTTTTCTAAGTTATCAGGGTTATCTTTATCCCATAATAAATTACTGGTAAATGCTTCTTTTGGCTCAAATCCTAAGTTTTTATAGATATACTTATAAATATTTAACCCTGTTACATTATAGTAATTTATAAATAATTTATATGCTAACTCATCTTTTGAAATTTTCACTTCAGTTAGCTGAATTTCGTTATTGAATCTTACTTTTCCTGAACCTATATTTTCAGGTACACCTTTTTTAAACTCTTTTAAATTGCTATCATTACACATATTTTCATAAGAGTAATTCAAATAATTATTAAAATGATTTTTGAATTCATCATGATTTTCTAGTAATATTTGTCTTATCCCAGGATTAAGATATTGAATTTCATCAGGCAAATAATTTAAAGGATTATCACAAAGATTAGCTCATTCATTGTTATTGTTAATCTCTAAATCATCATCTACTATATCAGAATTTAATAAAAAGAAACTAGAATTTAAAAATAAAGCAGAAATAAAAATTCTATTAAAAACTTTTTCAACTAGAGTAGAAAATAAAAAATAGAAGGATAGTGAAAATAAACCGAAATTCATAAGATATACTAGAAAGTAAGGAATATTTTCATGGCTCTTTATAGTTTCAAATTTAATATCGAAAATTTTAGCTATTGGAGCTGGTAATATTAAAGACAATAATAGTAATATTAAAAATATTACAATAGTTGTTCTATATGTAAAATAATTTGAATAGGGAGCAAGAGTATTTTGTCTTTCATATAATATAATTTTTCTATTTAATTTATAATTTGAATAAGTTATTATAGGCTTAGAACTATAAGGAGTAATACAATTATCTTTTTTATTAGAAATATTAGGGGTATTTATATCATCTTTTCTTTTTATTATAGAAATTGCTCCTGATGAGATTTCTACGGCAAATCCTATTGTTAGTACAAAGAAAAAGATTAAAAAGATTATAAATCCAAATAGACTTACTTGATACATTGTTAAAGCAACTGGAAAGGTTAAAAGAATTTCTAAATCAAAAATAAGGAATAGCATTGCTACTAAATAAAAGTGAATATGGAAAGTAGATCTTGTTTGACCGTGAATTGTTTCAAATCCACATTCATAGGCAGATACTTTTGCTTCGTCAGGAATATGAGGGGCTAATAATAGATTTAAACCTAATAAGATAATACCTAAGATAGGCACAAAAATAAATAATAATAATAGTTTATTCATTTAATAATAAAATAAAGATAAAGAAAGTAATTGTGTACTGTTTAAAATTATTGATGATTTAAAAATAAATAGTAAAATAGATAATGTTAACATAGAAATTATATAACTATGTAAATTATTTATGATTGATGAAGTATCTGAAGAGATCATCATTATTTTGCTTTCTATACTTTTTAATAAAGTACTTGTTTGATCTTCTTCTTTATACATTACGGAGATTAATTTTAAATAATAAGAAGCACTTATTACACTTGTTAATATTCCTATTATTGAGATAAAATAATTTCCATTTTGTACAGCAGAATATAAGATTAATTGTTTTGAAAAGAATCCTAATAGAGGAGGAATTCCAGCTAAAGAAAATAAACTAATAGTTAAACTTATACCTAAACAAGGATATAAGAAGAACATACCTTTTAATTCAGAGATTAATTTAATATCTAAGTGAGGAAAACTATTTATTTGAGATCTTTGATTAATTATATAACCAAATAGTAAAATTATTAAAAATATATTTAAATTAGTAATAGAATAAGATACAATATAAAAGATTAAAGAATCTATTGATTGTTCACTATTTATTGATAAAGATAGTAAAATAAAACCAATGTGTGATATGGTACTATAGGCTAATAGTCTTTTTATTTGTGTTTGTACTAAACCTAATAAACTTCCTATTACTAATGATAGGAATGAAGTTATAAGTAATATGCTTTTTAAATATTGAGATACCCATAAAAAGTATTGTGGAACACTTATATTATTTATATCATTTATTATTCCATTATAGAAATTTAAGGTATAAGTAAAAATACTTATGTCACTTAAACTACTTACTTGTGTATGTAATTCTAATAAAAATAATAAAATTGATATTTTAGGCATTACAATTAGCCAAATAGTTACAATAGTTGGAGTATCATTATATACATCTGGTGCCCAATTATGTAAAGGTGCGGCTGCTATTTTAAATAAGAAACCTACAAATATACATACTAGACCCATTGTTAATCCTAATATTACGGAATTTGAACTATATGGTGTATTTACAGAAATTAGACTATAGATTGATTCTAGATTTGTTAATCCTGTATTTGAATAGATTAATCCTGATCCTAGTAATATAATACTTGAAGCTAATCCTCCTAATAGGAAATATTTTAATCCAGCTGAAGTTGAATTTTCATCTTCTTTAATTAAAGTTGCTAAGATATATAAAGAAAATGATTGTAGTTCAATACTTATGTACATAGAAATTAAATCAGAACTTGAAATTAGTAAAGTACATCCTAATAAATTAAAAAAGATTAACACAGAATAATTTTTGGCTAAATCTTTATAAGGATTTAAATTTATAGTTGAACTTAAATATGATCCAATGTCTGTGCTTGTTTTACTTGAAATATCTTTTATTACCTGACCATAGATTTCTTCACTACTTTTAGTAGAAAGTGATCCTTTTAATAATAATTCTGATTCTAAATTATTAATTTCATTATCAGAAGAATTACTCATGTCTTGACTTTTATTTGAGTAAAGAGGCCAAGTACTTATGATAAAAATACCAAATAAATAAAGACACATGTCTATAAATTGTGTAAACACTGTTACATTAAAGTAACCACTATAGATTCCTATCCCAGTTTCTAATTCTTGGTAATAAAAAGTATTTAAAGATAGAACTAAGGCATAAGAAAGTACTATAGCTGATATTCTAGTGTATTGAATATCTGTTAAATTATTATTTATTTTAGGTATAGCTTTATACAATAATATAATTAAAATAGAAATTAAAATCATTTTATCACAGTATTTTTTTTATTTTTTAACTAAATTTTTCTAATTCAAGTTTCTTTAAATTATAATAAAATATTATAAATAATAAATTAGAATAGAATTATTATTTATAAACTTATTTTATAAATTTTATAAACTTATATCATATAAGTACATGATTCATGTAGTGAAATAAAAAGAGAGTTAAAGGAGTTTAAGATTTTAAAAAAATATAAAATTAATCTTAATTTAGTAATAATTTTTAGTATTTTGGAATAAATATAATTATTAATTTTTTATGAAATAGGAGTAATTTTATATAATAGTTTATAATTTATATGTTTATTAAAAAAGTATTAAATTGTTAGAAAGTAATAATTGAATTTTTATAAACTATTTATCTATTTAATAAATTAAATTAATTAGCATTTTTAATTAACAATATATATAAAGAGGCGAATATGATTATTTATACTTTTTTTATTTATCAAGTATTAGTTTATATTAATTTAAACTGGAACTATAAAATTTTATGTCATAGAAATATTACATTAAAGGGGGGTAGCAACATACAGGTAATTAATGATTTTTACTTGTTATAATTATTGAAGCATACATTCCTAATAAAAGGATTATACTTAAGATAATTAATAAAATTGCTCCATGTGTGTATAACATGTGACCTAATGATTCAATTTGAAGAAGACTAGTTAAAACAGAATCAGCAGCTACTCTATCAACTACTTCTATATTTAATAAAGATGTGTTTGTAACTGATTCAGATACTATACCAAATAAACTAAATATTTTATAAGAGAAAGAGATAATTTGATTATTAATTATATAAAAGATATCCCATAAATTAGGTAATATAATAGATTTATAAGGTAAAATATAAGGAGCTCCAAAAATAAACATAAATAGAGAAGAAATTATAATTGCTAAAGGTAAATTTTTAGTATATTCATTACCTGTTTCTAAAATTTCTGATAAGTTTAAATTTATCATCATAATCACAAATAAAAATAATACTGCAATTGCACCAACATATATAATTATATAAGAAATCCCAATGAAATTTATACCAATAAATATTAAATAACCAGCAGCTTGTACAAAGGTTAAAATTAAAAATATTACTGATATTACAGGATTTTTGAAAGTAATTGTAAGAATACTAGAGAAAAGTGTACCTAATGCTAAAAAATCTATAATAAAATTTGCCATATTAAAAAAAAAATAAAAAAGATTGACCTGCAATATAAAAAAATTATTTCTTTATTATTAGATTAATCCTGTGTTATATTAATCCTTAGAAATTAATTAATATAATGTATGATAAATAAAGGTAATAAATTAAATTATAATTGATAAAAGGCCATAAACTATATTAAGTATAGTAGGTTTAACCTAGAAAAGTTTCCTTAATAAATTTAATTAATATATCTTTTAAAAGATTTTTAATATTAACTTTTATAAGGATAGTGACTATTAATTGTCATATTTTGAGAATTAATTCTCTTATTATTTGTACTTTTAATTTTCAAACTTCTAATAAAGTTTATAATATAATTTATAATTTTAAAAAGAAGTTTTTTTCCTATGACTTGTGCATATATTTTATTTAATCAACTTTTATTTTATAAATAATTTAATTAATTTAAATAAAACATTTAAACAAGATAATTTTAATTACAAAAGTCATATAAATAAAACCAGTTCTATTATTTTTTTACTTAAATTTAAGATAGCAAATAAATATTAATTACAAAAGTAATTATTAAATATTTACCTTTATTTACTTCAATTTTCTAGCTCTATACTTATAAATATAAATTAAGATGAAAAAGAAGTATAGTAATAAATAATAGTTTTTTTATTTAAATTAGGAAAAGAAAAAATTATTGTTAGACGTTGAATAATTAAAACTATTAACGTATTTTTATATTAGCCTTTTTATTAGATAATATAGTTATTTTATAGGGCATAAGTTAATTTATGTTGTGATTGTAATTCATATATGAATTAATTTTATACACAAATTTTATATTAATTATAATTAGGGGGGGGGTAATTAAAAGATTAATATTATAATATAATTTTTTTTATATAAATAAAAGATATAAGATAATATTAATTATACCACAGAATATAATAGATATGAACATGTGATATGTAATGAATCTAAGATTATTCCTGGTTTAATACCGAAGAAGATAGTAGGTATTAATAATGCTAATAAGATATTAAATTCTCTTCTATTTAAATCTTTAACTGGTTCTAAATGAGGTGAATATACTCCATAAGATAATCTATTGTATAAGTAAATACTATAACAAGCAGACAATACAATTGAAGTAGCTCCTAATACAGCAATTATAGGATTTCTTTCAAAGATACCTATTAAAGATAATTGTTCTCCTAAATAATTTAAAGAAAGAGGTGTTCCAATATTAGCTAAAGTAAATAAGAAGAAGAAAAGAGTAGAAACTGGCATATAAGTAACCAATCCTCTAATATAATTAATAATTCTAGTATGAACTCTATCATAAATAACACCACCTACCATAATAAATAAAGCAGGAGAAACAAAACCATGACCGATACCTAATAAAATAGCCCCTTCAATACCAGGAACAGTATTAGAGAATATACCTAATACTACTACACCCATGTGAGCTATTGAACTATAAGCAATTAATTTTTTAGTATCTTGTTGTATAATAGTTGAAAGAGATGCATATACAATACTTATAATACAAATAGTTAATACTATAGGTGTAAAGTAATGTGTGGCATCAGGTAAAATATTTATTAGTACTCTTAAATAACCATAAGTAGCTAATTTTAATATTGTTCCAGCTAATATTACTGATCCTGCTAAAGGAGAATCAGAGTGTGCTTTAGGTAACCAAATAGTAACAGGATATAATGGAGTTTTAGCAGCAAGTGCAAGGAAGAATCCAATCCATAACACTTTTTGACTTTCTAAAGAAATTTCTTTTAAAGAAATAATTTGAAAATCTGTAGAACCAAAGTAACTATAAATAACAAGAATAGATAATAACATTGGTAAACTACCGGCTAAAGTATATAAAAAGAATAAGAATGCAGATCTAAATTTATCCATACCATGTCCAAATATAAGAATAATAACAAAAATAACTGGTAACACACTTTCAAAAAAGATATAGAATAATAAAAGGTCTAAAGAAACAAACACACAAATTTGTAATGTTTCTAAAATTAAAAAAGATGTGAAAAATAATTTAGTATTTTCATTTATATTATGATAGTTAGATAAAATAGCAATTGGTGTAACAAATGTTGTTAATAATACAAAATAAATTGAAATTCCATCTATACCAAAACTAAAATTTAAAAAGTTTAATGCTGACCATTCAGATACAAATTGATAGTTATTTGTACTAAAATCAAAATTAAATCAAATAAATAAAGAAATAAATAAGTTTATTAATGAAGTAATTAAAGCAATATCTTTTATTATGTAATTGTTATCAAATAAGAAAGGAAATATATTAGATAATTTTCTTCCTAGTTTTATGTCTTTGAAATATTTAGAAGTATTTTCTTCTTTTACAAAAAGAATTAAAAGAGAACCTATTAAAGGTATTAGTAATAGTAAATTTATCATTTTTTTAAGAAATCATATGGTTTTATCCTTTATAATTTATTAGTTATTGAATTTTTTTATAATAACTAACTTTTATAAAGGAAAGGATTATAACCCTTTTCTCAACATTGCATAAATCAATTTTTTTAATTAATAAATTTTAATAAGCTTTGTGTTACATATTAATTATAATACAAATAGCTAAATAAATTAAATTAATTACTAATAAAACTGCAAAATTAATTATATTATGTGAGTAAAAATATCTAAAACATATTTTTATGTAATTGATTATATTTTTTATAATAAAAATTATTTTATAAAAATATTTGTGACTTTAGTTAAATTTGTAAAATAAAAAATAAATATATTAACTTTATTTTAATTATTTTTTGCTCAATATCTGGAGGAGTATTAGTACTAAAATTTTTATTTAATATTATCTTTAATAATATAAAAATTATAACATATATTATTAAATAGTTTAAATGTTTTAAGTAATAAAAATTAAAATTCATTTGTATTTAAAAATAAGAAAATAAGTTCTTAATTCAAAATATTATTCAATAAGTATTTTAGTATTTTAACAAAAAATATACATTAGTTTAATGTAATTTTATAATTTTTTTATCTTTTTAATAAAAATATGTTATGTGATATTATTAATTAAATAAAAAGATTAAATTAATAATTTATATTAACTTATAACTAGAAAATAAAACTAATGTTATTTAAATTTTTATCTATTTGTAATAAAATATCTTTCTTATATTTAATTAAACTACATTGGAGGGGGGTACTGTTTACTTTTAGGATTAATTTATTTATAAATATAAAAGTTTTTGTTAATTTATAAATATTAATAATTTAATTTAGCCTTATATTTTAATTAACCTAAATATATTAAATATATATTAGTAAACAACTGTCCAAATAAAAATAAAATAGAAGTACAAGTGTAAACTCAAATTCTAAATTTATTCTGTTTTTGGCGGTGTGCTAAAAGTTTAGCTAATTTTGGAAATTTTATACTTAAATTTAAATTATAGATTAATTTATTACCAAAAAAACATATTAATAAATTAAATCCATTGTAGATTAAACTTATGCAAAAAAGTATATTAATATATGAAATTAACTGAGTGTCTGAAAGGGTTAACAAATAATCAGAGTATCTAGAAAAAATTGAGTCTAAACCAAAAGAAAAGAAATTTTTGGTTAATTCATTTTCTTCATCTATTAGAGTAGCTATTTTATAATCGGAATTTTGACTTAAAACTGCTCTTTGCTCTAACTGTTCTTTTTCTAATAAATTAAGCTTATTTTCAAGCTGAGTAATTCTTTCTTCTTCGATCTCTAACGTATTTACTGATAAAAGTATTTCATTATAGTTCACAAAAGCTAATACTATGCTTACTATAATAAAAAGATAAAAAAGAAGGTCTATGTACATGTCTTTTGGTATTTGATCTAGTTTACTTAAATAAGTAAAGGGCAAGGCAACTATTTTTAAAAAAGAAAGCAAAAACTTCATTAGATTAAAAAGGGTTAAAAAAATTAATATTCCATAGAAAGCTAACTTAAATAAGTTGAGACAATTCTTGAAAGATTAATCCAAAATAATTTTTTTTAATAACTTTATAATAAATTGGAAAATCTCAATTAGACTGCTATAGCTACGAGATCTATTTATAATTTAAAAAATAAATTATAATAATTTACTTCTTGCATCTGTTTTTCTGCAAAGAAAGAAATTGATTTTATATTTGGTTTAATAAATTTAATTTTACATTCTAACTAGGACTAAATTTTTAATAAAAAAGCAGTGCTTGTAGGTACAGTATCGGCACAAAAATTTTTTTTTCATTATAAATTTTAATAATTAAGTAATTTATTTTAAATAAATTACGCTTATTTTTATAATCCAATTTTTTAAACTAGTGTCAACTATTTAAGTAATTATAATTAATAAAAAAAATTAAATGTACTAATTAGAAAGGGGGTATTTTTTTAATTATTATTTAAATTACTTATATTTTTTTATAATAATAAAAGTAATAATAACAATTATAATTATAAACATACCTATGGTAAAATTACTTAAATAATTGAAACTATAACCACTTTCTAAACTTTCTAATATATAAGGGTAGTAATGATTATCATCTATTAAAATAGGATAATCAATCTCATCTATAGGTGGGAGTTCGAAAATTTCAAGACTCTGAATTTCTAATATTGTTTCATCATCAATTTTAAGAAAATAATCGTATAAAGATCCCATTACTTTATTCCATAGAGGAGTTTTATTTAAATGAATTCAAAAAGAATTAATAGTTTCAAATTTAATTATATAAACTAAATAGGCAAACAGATATAATAAAAAATACAGTGTGAACAATGGAAATCTTCTAATTAAAAAATAAACACTGAATAGTAATTTATTAATTTTAGTTCTAAATATAATAGATTTATAGTAAAAAATTATTACTAGAGTCAAAATAAATACTAATTTTATATTACATATAATAAATATTAGTAAGGAAAGTGCTAAGTTTAACATTGATTTTTTTTTCATTAGTTTTAAGTATTTGTGTACTGTTTAAAAATTGTTGATGTAAATAATTATAGAGTAAAATAGATCATTACCTTATTTTTAATAATTTAAAAGGGGGTATGATTAAGGTTATAATTAAATTATAATTTGTTTATATCAGCCATAGTATTTTCAAATAATCCTACAGCTGGTACTATGAAAACAAACCATGCAAAATAAAATGCAGTAGCTATTTGACCTACTTCAAGGTAAGGAGATGCAGGGTGTTCAGCTCCGATCCACATTAATATAATGAAATCTACTACAAAGAACCAGAATGATAATTTCATAAGTGGTCTAAATTGATTTCCTCTTACTCTTGATAAATCAGTTAAAGGTAATACTAATAAGATTAATAATGAACCAAACATTGCTATAACTCCTAATAATTTATTAGGAATACTTCTTAATATTGCGTAGAAAGGTAATAAATACCATTCAGGTACAATTGAAGCTGGAGTTACCATAGGATTGGCTGGAATATAGTTATCACTGTGACCTAATGCATTAGGGTAGAAACAAACAAAGATTGATAATACTAATAAAAATGCAAAAATAGTTACAAGATCTTTAAAGATAAAATAAGGATGCATAGGAAATCTATCATCACCTGCATTTAATCCATTTGGATTTCCTGATCCATGCACATGTAATGCTATCATGTGAGCTACTGCTAGAGCAGCTAATAGGAAAGGTAAGATATAGTGTAATGAGAAGAATCTGTTTAAAGTAGCATTACTTACTGAGAATCCTCCTCAAATTAATTCAACAATATCTTGTCCGTAAACAGGAATAGCTGACATTAAATTAGTAATAACTGTAGCTCCCCATAATGACATTTGTCCAAAAGGTAAAACATACCCTAAGAAAGCAATAGCCATCATTAAAATTAAAATAATTACTCCAATACTCCATGTTAATGTTCTAGGTTCTTTAAATGATCCGTAGTATAGTCCTCTTGCAATGTGACAATATACGAAAATAAAAAAGAATGAAGCAACATTTGCGTGAGTATATCTAATTAACCATCCGTTATTAACATCTCTCATAATATGTTCTACACTATTAAAAGCTAGATCTACATGTGCAGTATAGTGCATTGCTAAAAAACATCCTGTTAAAATTTGTATTACTAGACAAACAGCTAATAAACTTCCAAAATTCCACATGTAAGATAAATTACCGGGTTGGGGAGAGTCAACTAAATAAGAATTAACAAGTCTAAGTAAGGAATTCGATTTTAATAACCTCATATAATGTTAAAGAAAATACAATAATATATATATATAAAAAATTAATATTCCATAGAAAGCTAACTTAAATAAGTTGAGACAATTCTTGAAAGATTAATCCAAAATAATTTTTTTTAATAACTTTATAATAAATTGGGAATTTTCAATAGACTGCTATAGCTACGAAAATTATAATTCTATTTTAAATATATAAATTTATTTATGTGATTATTTTATTTGTCCTCACTTTTATATTTTTTTAATAATTTAAAATAGAATTTAATATAATTTAATTTAAATTTGCTTAAATATTTCCACCTTTAAAAAAAATATATTTAATTTAAAAATAGTTTAAATAAGCAAAGATAATTAAATATATTTATTTGTATTTTTTTTTTTATAAATTTAATTTTACATTCTAACTAGGAGTAATTTTATAATATAATTTAAAAGAGACTATAATTTTGTATTTACATTTTCAAATTTATAAAAGATAATAATATTAACTGTATTTTTATATTATTTCAAGCATAGTTATAATAAATTTTATTGATTACACTTAATTTTTTTAACTATAAGCTAATTATAATATTAATAGTAATTCTTGATATTATTAATCAGTAAAAATAATATAATTATCTTTATAATTTTCAATTTTCTTACTACTAAAAAAAAAAGATTAATTATATTGAAATTCATGTAATTACTACAGATAAAAAAAGTGACTAAATTAAATTGCAAACTATTAAAATTTAAATTGATAGATTATAGTAAAACATATATTCTATTCAATTAATAATATAAGCCCAAGAAGATTTGAACTTCTACTGATTTCTCATCAAAAAATTATTCTAACCAATTAAATTATGGGCTTTATTTAATTTTTTATACATGCAAATATAACTTATATCTATTTACTTTGCACTTTAACTAGGAATTCTTAAAAAGAATTTTTGTGCTACTTTCTATTTATAAAAAACTAATTACATAAAGTTAAATAAAAATAGCTTTCAATAATTTATAAGTATAATAGAGGAGGGGGGGGTACTATCCTTTTTTTAGGAAAAAAAAAATTATTTTTCTAGTTTAATGGTGCAGCATTTAAGGCTACTAGAATACTTGGTATTAATACTACACAAGCAACTACCATAGGTAAAAGGTTTAACCAACATAAATCAATTAATTGATCATATCTATATCTAGGTAAAGTAGCTCTTACCCATACAAATAAAAATGCAAAAGCACAAGATTTTACACCTAAGATAATAGATTGTAAACTAAAGATTGTTTCATTTTGGAAAATTTCAATAAAATTAAAACCACCCATAAATAATAAGGCAGAAATAGTAGAAAATAGTACAATAGAAGAATATTCTCCTAAGAAGAAGAATACGAAAACAGTAGCACTATGTTCAGTCATGAAACCGGCAACTAGTTCAGATTCAGCTTCTTGTAGATCAAAAGGTGTACGACTAGTTTCAGCTAATACTGAAATAAAGTAAAGTAAGAATATAGAAAAGATAGGAACAATAAACCAAAATGCTTGTTGACTTTCAACAACTTTAAAATAATTTAATGAACCTGCTATAAATATAATAATAAGAATTGTAGAACTTAAAATTAATTCATATGAAACCATGGCTGCTGATGATCTTAAAGATCCTAAAAAAGCATATTTAGAATTAGCAGACCATCCACTTAATAAAATTCCATATATTCCTAAACTTGATAAAGCCATTGAATAAAAAATACCCATGCTATAATCAGATACAGTTAATCCAAATCCATAAGGAATTATTGCTCATCCTAGTAAACTAAATACTAATGTACTTACAGGAGCTAAAATAAATATAACTTTATTAGCTTGAGAAGGGATAATTGTTTCTTTTAAAATAAGTTTTAAAGCATCACTAAATGGTTGTAAAAGTCCTAAAACTCCAACACTATTAGGCCCAACTCTTCTTTGAAGTGAACCTAATACTTTTCTTTCTACAATAGTCACGTATGCCACAGCTAATAACATGGGCACTACTACGGCAAAAACTTGTAAGTTTATAATTAAAGAATCTGAATTAATCAAATTGTTATAGATCATTTTTGATAGAGCAAATTGAAATAAGGTTTAATTTTCTTATATACTAAGTAATTATAGTTATATTTAAATACTAATAGTAATCTAATTACATAATAATATCTATTTTAATTAACTTTTTAGTTAAAATAAAAGATAAAAATTAATAAATAAATTAATCTCCTACAATTATTTTTAATATATAATAAAATGGAATAACTTTAAAAATAAAATAACAAAGCATTATTAACTTTATTATTTTATTCGTTAACTTGAAATTTTTAGATTTCTATTACTAAAAAAATAATAGATTAAAGTTCATGTAAATAAACTTTTTATTTTTTAAAGCTAAGATAATAATAAATTACAGAGATTATTCTGTTACTATCTTGTTACTAATTAAAAATTTTATTTAATATTTAATTAAATTAATTTAGTTATCAACAAAAATTATTTTTAATTTATTATTTTACATTTGAAAAAGATTTTTATTTAATTTTTTAAAGTTAATATAATGATGAAACTTTATAAAGTTATCTATTTTTATTTAAGATAATGAATTTTATAATAAAAATTATTTTAAATTTACTTGCTTATAAAATAAATGACTTTATTTAATAATATAAATACTTTACAAATATAATTCTTAAATTTAATAAAATTTTAAGATAAGTTTAAAATTATTTAATTAAAAAATTAGTAATATTACATTCTAACTAAAAAAAATATTAAAAAATTATAATTTATTTAAAAGAGACAAATTATTTTATAGTAAAATATATTCTATTCAATTAATAATATAAGCCCAAGAAGATTTGAACTTCTACTGATTTCTCATCAAAAAATTATTCTAACCAATTAAATTATGGGCTTTATTTAATTTTTTATACATGCAAATATTAAATTAATTTATTTGTTATACATGTGTAAATATTTTATTTTTTTTTTTTGTTAAATTAGGTAGCCTTGGAATCGAACCAAGTACGGTTTAAAACCAATTGTTTTACAGACAACCACTATTACCAATCAGATCATCTACCTTTAAATAATAAACAAAAAAGAAATATAATAAATTTAAATTAAACTAATAATTGTAAGATTAATGATGAAAAACAACAAATGTATAATAATTCTAATATTTTTATAATAATCATAATTCTAAACTACTTTAAATTAAAGAAAGTATTTTTTAAATAAAATTATTGTAATCTTAAATTAAAAATTTAACTTTATATTCAAAATTATTTTAAGTAAAAGATTATAAATAAATATAAAAAGAGGGGGGTATAACTAAAACAAATTTTATTACTGAAAAGTTTTATTTGTTTATTTTAGCTACCCTGAATTAGAAAACACCTGGACTTGAACCAGGACCTTCCCATTAAAAGTGGGATACTCAAACCACTCGAGTTCTGCTTTCGTAATAAAAATATATAAATTTTAAAAATAGATTAAAATAATAAATGAGTAGTAATATTACTATATTTATTATAGCAATTAAAAAATAAAATTTATTTGTTTAAAGAATTTATTATAGTTTAAACATTAATTTCTTTAATAATAAAAAAATATATATTAAAACTAATACTAGACTCTATGTAATTATAATAATATAAATACTATATTATTAAATTAATAATATGAGTTGCCCAGATTTGAACTGGAATTACTATCACCAAAAAATAGTGTTCTGCCTAATTAAACTACAACTCAGCCAAATTATAAAACTATAACACAAAAAATTTTGTATAATTTATTTTAATCCGTGCCCTTTTATTAGCTTTTTATTTTAAGCCGAAAACTGGACTCGAACCAGTACCTGTTTCTTACAAAGAAAACGTTTTAACCAATTAAAACTATTTCGACATATATAAATTAAATTTACATCGATTTAAGTTAAATAAAAATTAATTTAATTAACTTTATACTACTTACTTATTAAAATATATACTTTTTTTTTGCCTCGGCCTTGAATTGAACAAGAATCTCCAATGCTTCAAATTGACGCTTTGACCACTAAGCTACCGAAGCTTTTTAATTATTAATTTTAATTTAATTATTATTTTTTTAATGGAGAAAGATAGACTCGAACTATCATTTTTTATATTGCAAATATAACCGATTACCAATTATCATATTTCCCCTATTTATAGTTTAAATTTTAATTTATTTATTTTAAGTTATTAATTTTATTTACTTTACCTATTTGGTTTTTTAATTAATTTAAGTTTATTAACTTAAAATTATTAACTCTAATATATTTTATAGAAAAGTAACAAAGAAATAATATAATAATTACAACAATTTTAATAAAAAAATATTACACTATCTTACACAATATATTCTATAAATAAATAATAAAGCTACCTAATGTTAATAAATAAAATAAATTATTCTATATATGATAAAAAATAATTCTATAATAGTTTAATTATATAAACTGTTTTATTATATTTTATATAGTTAATTTTTAATTAATTCAGAAAGATAGTTTGAGTCTTGTAAATTAAATTATAATTATAATTATAATTAATATAATACTCTATAATTTTAATTAGAATTTATAAGGATAAGCCCATAAAATTTATTTAGGGGGGTATATAAACTATACTCTTTTTAATCTACATAGATTATATACAATTTGTTGATAAAGTTAAGATATTTATAAGACTAGTTTTAGCTACAAAAATTAAAGCCTAACCTTTTATATTTAAACTAAATATATAAATACATTTAAGGGGTTAAACTATAATTTCCCTGAGTTTTATCTAAAATTTTTATTCAGTTTTATATAGGACATATATTTAATTACTTTTTATTAAGTTGTGCTATTATTATTTTTTCCTATTAATTTATTAATTTTATAAACAAAACTAAAGTGTTCAAGATTAAAATTAATATTTTTAATAAAATACTAAGTTTCATTAAAATAAAACTATAATAATAATAATAACCACAATAAAGTTGATATTCTCTGTGTACCTATTAAGCCACATAATTTATACTTGCTATGATTTATATATTTAAATAAACTTAGAACCTTACTTTCTTTTTTCTTTACGAAAAATTAACAGTATTAAATTTCTTAACTTTCCTATAGTAGTTACTAAAAAAATTTTTTATTTTATTAAATAGAATAGTTACATGTGTAATGTAATTATATAAAAAATAAAAGTTTAGGATAAAAAATTTATCACACATCTTTTTTAAAATTTTCAGATTACTTTAATAAAATCTAAATTTAATCCAAATTTTCAAGTTGCTCTTAGAGGAGATATTTTTACCATTAATTATATTTTTATTTCATTTTAAAAAGTAAAAAAATCTTTAATGTTATATTTCCATTATAATATAATGTGGGGCGGGGGGTATATTAATATTTTTTTAATATATTTATACCTGACCGGTAATATTATAATACTTAATAATTAAAATATTATTTTTATTTATTTAATATTATATAATATTATTCATTCATACTAAGAAATCTGATGAAGTTACTACATCAACTCTAATAGGCATGAATCCGTGCCATATTCCACAAATTTCTGAACATTGTCCGTAATATACTCCTGTTCTTTCAGCTAAGAAAGATACTTGATTTAATCTACCTGGACAAGCATCAAGTTTAATACCTAATGAGGGTACAGCAAATGAGTGAATAACATCAGCCCCTGTCACGATAAATCTAACGTGACAATCTACAGGAATAACTACTGCATTATCAACATCTAGTAATCTGAATTGTCCTAATTCTAAGTCTGAATCAGGTACCATATATGAATCAAATTCAACAGTATCTCCTTCTTCACTTATGAAATCACTGTATTCATATGACCAATACCATTGGTGTCCTACAACTTTAATTGTTAAAGAAGGTGAAATAACTTCATCCATTAAATATAATAGTCTAAATGAAGGGAAAGCAATTGCAATAAGAACAAGAGCAGGAGTAATAGTCCATATTAATTCAAGAACTGTTCCATGTACTAAATATTTAGCAGCAAAAGCGTTTTTAACTGAAGAAAAGTAATACATAATAGAAAAAATAAACCAGAAAACTCCAACACTAATAACTACTAAATAGAAACCAATAGTATTGTGTAATGTAACTAAACCTGCAAAAGCTGGTGAAGCTGTTTCTTGGAACCCTAATTGCCATGGTTCAGGCGCATCGTTAAATATAAAAATTAAATTATGAATTAAATTAAACATTTTATTTTAAATCATTAATAACTGGTACAGCCCTAGATTTACTGTTATTTTTTCTACGCAAAAAAAAATTTTTTATTTAAATTATTTTTAAAAAGAATAAAATTTAATACTGGTTAAAAGATATAATTTTAAATTAATTAGGGCATAGAAAATTAGACTAGAGGCTCGGCTTTGACTTTTTTCTTAAATAATAACTATTTAATCCAAGGAATAAAGGATTCGAACCTTTGTTTAGTATTAAAATATCACGCATATCGATATTTAATTAAAAATTTTTAAGATTTTTTTGACTAAATGCCTAAACTTTTTCCTTTATATATGTACTATATATATTCTAAATTTAAAAAAGTTAAAATTAGTATGTAGTTTAATTATAATGAAAATTATAAAGATTTATTTAATATATTAAAATAAGGGGATATGATTTTTTTCTACTAGTAAAATAACTATGAAATTAAAACTAATTATATTTAAGATATAAATTATTAAGTTATATTTTTAATCTAGATATTTCTTTAATTTTGTAATAGTAATATTTATTTATAAATATTTGTATTTATTTTTATTATTTTTATTATTACAATTAACATTTTTATTTTTTTATTTTTAATAATATTTAAACTTAAAAGTTACTAATAACAATAATAAATAAAGAAAAGACTGTAAAAAGACTGTAGCATAATTGGTTAATGCGATCCGCTCATAACGGGTATTATTAGGGTTCAAGTCCTTACTGTCTTAATTTATATATATTATATCTCTTTTATGATAATCCTGAAAAGATTTAAATTAAAAAAGAAAATAAGGTCAATTGGCTGAGTCTGGTTTATAGCGCTTGTCTTGAAAACAAGTACTTGAATAAAGTCGTTGGTTCAAATCCAACATTGTCCGTTAAAAGTAATACTCATTTAATTTTAATTTTATATAAAATTAATAAAATAAAAATCTATTCTATAAAATGATAGACAAATAAAATTAACCTTTAATAATTATAGTCATAAGTTTATAATAAAAAATAAAAAATGAAAGATAAATTATAATTCTAATATTTTTAAATTTTCATTTAAAGGGTAGAAGACGAAGTGGATAGTTACGGGTTTTGGGGGCTCGCGTTAGCGTGTTCGAGTCACGCCTACCCTATTTAATACTTATAATAAAATTATTAAAGATTTTTTAATTAAAATTTAATATAAGGTTAAAATAATTGAGTAATATTATTTTTATAATTAATATAAAGTTACATTAACTAAAATATTAAGGTATCATGGCAGAGTGGTTAATGCGGTAAACTGTTAATTTATTTTTTCAATGGTTCAATTCCATTTGATGCCTTTTGTTAAATTATATCAGAATTATATAATTAATATAAAATATAATTAATTATTAACGTTTTTGTCTTAGTTAAATGTATAACAAATTATTAAAAAAAATACTAGATTGAGATAAACTCATATATTTCTCTTAAAAATCTTTAGTAATTAATAAAGGAAATATTTAAATAATAAGTATAAACAAGGGTTATGCTTATAGATGGTTCTATAATAGATTTGCAAAATCTACTTTTAGGGTTCAATTCCTTCTTAACCCTTTTTGACCAATAAAATATAGGTAAAGACTTAAGTTAAACTCTTATAACTATTTTAAAGTAATTAAACTATAAATATTGCTTTTATAATCATAAATCTAAGTATTAACTTTATAGTTGTATATAACATCAAATATGATTTTAAGAGTAAATCCTTAATAAATATTTAATAGTTAATACTTTCGACACTATGTAATTTTTAATTTAAAAAAATGTTAGCTGCTGCAAAATATATTGGAGCTGGTTTAGCTTGTTCAGGATTAATCGGAGCCGGAGCCGGAATTGGATTAATCTTCTCATCATTAATCGCATCTACTGCTAGAAACCCTCAATTAAGAGGACAATTATTTACTTTCGCTATCCTAGGGTTTGCCTTAGCTGAAGCTACAGGATTATTCTCTTTAATGATTGCTTTCTTATTATTATACTCATAATTTATATTCTAATATAAAAAGTATTTTAATACCCCAAATATATTAGATTTAAAGCAGAGACTCTCTTATTAATACTATTAAAATAAATATATCTTTAAAGTTTAAATAATAAATATCTTTAAAGTTTAAATAATAAATAAATATCTTTAAAGTTTAAATATAAATATAATATCACTAAATTAATTTAAATAAGATAGTAAAAGTAAACAAAATTTATTTTACAATAAAAATTTTTAATCTTTCTTTTAAAAAATTAAATGAGTATCAAGTTTTATAAAGGTAAACTAAATCAAACATAAAATTTAATTAATTATAAAATTACTCCTAGTTAGAATGTAAAATTAAATTTATAAAAAAAATACAAATAAATATATTTAAGCAAATTTAAATTAAATTATATTAAATTCTATTTTAAATATATATATTTTAAGTAGAATTATAATTTTCGTAGCTATAGCAGTCTATTGAAAATTCCCAATTTATTATAAAGTTATTAAAAAAAATTATTTTGGATTAATCTTTCAAGAATTGTCTCAACTTATTTAAGTTAGCTTTCTATGGAATATTAATTTTTTATATATATATAATTGTATTTAATGCGTTTTTATTTACATGCAAAATCTATGGCAAGAGTTAATATTTTTAATAATAATATCTATGTTACTGAGTCTAAAAAATTTCACTCTACATCTATTAAATTTTCAAACAACAATAATAAGGATAATTTAACTACTAAGTCTAAAGATAAATTAGTTTATAGTGATAATACCACTGTTGATACTGCTGTTCCTTCATCTTCTAATTTAAAATTAAATTGAAAAAAATATTTAAAATTATTACTTTTAATTATTTATCTAATAGTTCCAATTTCATATTTTTGTTTTGGTATAGAATTAAATGATAATATAATTTATAGAAGCTATCTATATATATTAAACTTACCTTTAAATCTTCCAAGTTATTTCTTCATATATTTTATAATTATCTGACAAGTGTTAGCTCTTTTATTTATAATGTTAGATTATATAAAACATAAATATTTTTATGAAAAAAAATATTTTAATACATGTAAATTTTTACCTTATTTCATTAAAAACTATATCTCATTGGTAAATGAAAATAGTGATAAACCTGAGTTGAAAGAAGCTATTTTATATTTAAAAAGAAAAGCAATTAAATGAACTATTTTTTCTTTAGTAATAGTAGATTTAGTTGTATATTTGTTGATAAATTAATTTAGTGTTAATTTTTTATTCAATAATTACTATTTCATTTTTTAACTTTTAAACTTATGATCTTTTATCTATTTACTTATTTGCCTAATGGTTTTACAATTTTAACTAATATTATTATAGTTTAATACCAGAAAAATAATAAAATTTTTATTTTATACCCCCCTCAGTATTTATTATTTACCTAATAAGCAAATTTAGTTTAAATATAGTTTAATTTTAAATAAGCATAGTTTTATTTAAGGTTAAGTAAAAAATTTTATCTTAGTAATAAAAACTTAACTCGTTTTTCAAATATAATCTTAGAATAAGAGATAAAATTTAATTTTCCTTTTAATAAATATTTTATAAAGTTTTTATTAACAACATAGTTTTTGTTATTAATTAATTATTTTTTAATAAATTAAGAGAGCTATCAAGTTTTATAAAGGTAAACTAAATCAAACATAAATTATATTCTAATTTTACTTCTAGTTAGAATGTAAATTTAAATTTATAAAAATAAAAAGTACAAATATTAAACAAATTTAAATTAAATTATATTAACTTCTATTTTAAATATAAAGATTAACTCCTGTGATTATTTTTCATCACTTTTATAAAAAAAGTGAATATAATATATCAATTAAATACAAATATATAAAGTTATTATATTAGACAAATGTATAAACTCCTTTTTACTTTGAATTTATACTATTTTTTATATGTTACAAAATTTAAAAATGAAATGGAGTTTATTAAATAAAAATAACAAAATTATATTTACAATACTTGTTTTATAACAAATAATAATGATTAGTTTTATTATAAGCTTTATAAATAAAATTTTAATTAATTAATTAACCGTTATATTTCAATCTTACTTATATTAAGATATTTATACTAGACTTATTTAATGTAATAGCTCATGTGCGAAAACATGTGATAACTTTGCTCAAAATAAGTACTCCTTTCTTCCTTATTTATTAAACCTAAAAACAATAAAAAAGAAAAATTATCTTAATTCTTAATTAGAAATAGCCCTTTATAATTATAAATAAAAAAAAATGTTTATAAATCGATAAGAGCCAAAAGTTTCAACAAATAAATTAAAAATATTATAAAAATGCCACAATTAATACCTTTTTACTTCTTAAATCAAATTGTATTTACATTCGTTACACTATTCTTAGTAGTTTATCTACTATCTAAATACTTCTTACCTTTATTCACATATTTACAAGTGATTAGAAATTATATTACTAAATTAAGTAACAACAAATAATTATATTAAGTTATTATTATATTTTAACTAAAAACTAGAATATATTAAAAAATAACTCTAATAAATTAATTTTACAAATATTTAATTTAATAAATTAATTACAGGTGTTGCTTATATTTGCAATACCCCCCACAATACTACGATTTTACTTTTGAATTTAAATTAATTAAAAGTTTTTATAATTTTTACATGACAAATATTAAGTAATTTAAGTCTATATAAATTTTACTTAGAAATATTAAGATAATTTAAGTTAAAAAAGTCTTAATTATACTTTAATTTGAAATAAATAATCCAATTTAAAAATATTTGTTATATATTAACAGTATATTTGATAAAGTTAATAAACTTTATATATTAAAAAAAGCGAACATGTTGAAATTTGGTAAACAAACTTTTCTTAAGCAAAAGTGGAAGGAATTCCTTAAGAGTTCGAGTCTCTTTGTTCGTATTCGTGTTTCAAATATAGTGTTCAAAAAAAAATTTTTATTAATCTTAATAAATAAACATGTATTTATCCTAATTTAAAACTCTTAAATTAAAATAATATGTGGGATAAAATATAATAAACAAATAAATAGTAATAGTACAGAAAAATCTTATTAATTATTAATTATTAATTATTATATTTATTTAATTATTTATAAATTATAAAATTAAGATTAAAAAAGCGAGATTGTGTAATTGGTTAGCACAATAGTCTCATTAGCTGTTAGTTTAAGTTCAAGTCTTAATCTCGCTATAGTATTAATTCTTGAATAGAATATAAAAATAAAATTATAATAAAAATAATTGAATTTATTTTAAATTTTTGGTTGTAATATTTTACTGAAAATATCCCTAAATTAAATAAATCCTGTTTAAAATAAAGGTCCTTTGGTATAGCGGTTAGTACAACTTTCTTTCACGAAGTTAGCATCAGTTCGATTCTGGTAAGGATCATAAATAATTATAATACATATATTAAAAAAAATTTTTTACCTAAATTACTTTTATTTGTTTAAAAAGGTTAAATTAACAATATTAATTTGTTTAATTCTTATCCCTTCTAAAATTAGGAATGGTTTTCATTGGTAAGATAAGACATTTGCTAAGTGTTCGGAGTAAAATCCTTAGGTGTTCGAGTCACCTCTGTTCCGGGAAAATTTATTGCTTACATAAGAAAGGAGTATCTACAAAAAAAGTAAAAAAAAAATAATTAAAAAAGTTTAAAAAGCAAAAGACGTGCATAATGTAGAAAAAGACATTTAAAGTTAAAATACAATAATAGTGTCTAGACATGTTTAATTTGAAGAAATTACATGGATAGTTATTAAATTGTATAATTAAGTATGACCAGGTAAAGTTACCAATAAAATTTTAATATTCACTGTGATCATGTGTTTCTAGAAAAATAAGATGCGTTGACTTATGTCTACTAATGCTAAAGAAATTGGTACATTATATCTAATCTATTCTTTATTTGCTGGTATGATTGGAACTGCATTCTCTGTTCTTATTAGATTAGAATTATCTGCACCAGGAGTACAATTTCTTCAAGGTGACCACCAATTATTTAATGTAATAATTACTGCTCATGCCTTTTTAATGATTTTCTTTATGGTTATGCCAGGGCTAATTGGTGGATTTGGAAATTACTTTTTACCAATTCACTGTGGAGCTATTGATATGGCATTCCCAAGATTAAATAATATCTCATTCTGGTTATTAGTTCCTTCATTACTATTACTATTATTAAGTGCTTTAGTAGGAAATGGAGCAGGAACAGGATGGACTGTATATCCTCCATTATCAGGAATACAATCACATTCAGGACCATCTGTAGATTTAGCTATTTTTAGTCTACACTTATCAGGAGTATCATCATTATTAGGAGCTATTAATTTTATTACTACAGCATTAAACATGAGAACAAATGGTATGGGATTACATAAATTACCATTATTTGTATGGGCAATTTTTGTTACAGCTATCTTATTATTATTATCATTACCGGTATTAGCTGGTGGAATTACAATGTTATTAACAGACCGTAATTTCAATACTAGTTTCTTTGATCCTGCTGGAGGAGGAGACCCTATCTTATACCAACACTTATTCTGGTTCTTTGGACACCCTGAAGTGTATATTATTATTATTCCTGGATTTGGAGTAATTAGTCACGTAGTATCTACATTCTCAGGTAAAACTATTTTCGGATATTTAGGAATGGTATACGCTATGTTCTCTATTGGAATCTTAGGATTCTTAGTGTGGTCTCACCACATGTTTGCAGTAGGAATGGACGTTGATTCAAGAGCTTACTTTACAGCCGCAACAATGGTAATTGCTGTACCAACAGGAATTAAAATATTTAGTTGGTTAGCTACATTATTCGGTGGAAGTTTAAGATTCAATACACCATTAGTATTTGCTATGGGATTCTTAGCTTTATTCACTATTGGAGGATTAACAGGAGTAATGTTAAGTAATGCTTCATTAGATGTAGCATTCCACGATACATATTACGTAGTTGCTCACTTCCACTACGTATTATCAATGGGAGCTGTATTTGCATTATTTGCTGGATTCTATTTCTGGATGCCAAAAATTGTTGGAAAAACATATAGTGAATTCTTAAGTAATGTACACTTCTGAACATTATTTGTTGGAGTTAATTTAACATTCTTCCCACAACACTTTTTAGGAATGTCTGGAATGCCTAGAAGAATACCTGATTATCCTGATGCTTTCACAGGATGGAACTTAGTATCTTCAATAGGATCAATAATCTCAGTAGTTTCAGTAATTATATTTGGATATATTATTTATGATATGTTCGCATATCAAGGATTAGTATCTAATAACCCATGGGAAGTACCTTCATACTTCGTAGACATGGAATTATTTGAAAATGATGAACAAGGAGCAGGATCATTAGAATGGTCATTTGATACTCCAATTGCTGAACATGCATATAACATGCAACCAGTACAATCATAATTAGAATAATTAATAGATAATTACCCCCAATTTATTAATAAATATAAAAATATAAAAATATAAAAATAAAATATCTATTATAAAAATAAAAGATAGTATACCTTATACTAATTAAAAGACTTTTCAATATAACAATTATAGTTATATTAACAATTTACATTAACTATTTTTTTATTATTTTTTTAAATCTTAATTTAAATTAATAGTTAATACAGTAAAAAACAACTATAATTATTAATTTTTAGCTGGTATAGTTTAGTTTGGTTAAAACATACCTCTCATGTGGGTAAAATATAGGTTCAAATCCTTTTACCGGCTTAAATCTTTAAATAATTAAATAGAATATGGTTGTAATTTATAATACACGTAAATTCTTATTTAAAAATAAAGATATTAGTTTATTAGTTTTATTCTTTTTAATTAATAAAATAAGAACTTCGATTTACAAAAAAGGATAGATATTAATTAGAATAGCTTTAATTTAAAATAAGCTATATAATTTGAAGGTAGAATTAGTTTAATGGTAAAACGTCGTTTTGTGGCAACGTTGATCAGAGTTCAATTCTCTGATTTTGCCCTATAATATATCCTAAGTTATTTATTAAAATTGAAGGTTTTATTTTAAAATAAAAGAAAAACTATAATAAGAACGGGGATAAAATATAAATAATTATAATTATATAATCTTTCTTTATAATATAAATATCCACCTAGAATTGGGAAATTATAGAACTAATAAAAAATATCTTAATTATAAAAATATAAAAACATAAGATAAAAGGTAAAACTATTAAGATATCATTTTATAAATTACTAATTCAAATATAAAGATAATTTAATCTCAAAACTATGTGTCTATCTCTTAAAACCTATCCTTCAAATTTAAATATTTATAGTAACAAGGTATAATTAAACTTTTACTAGGAAAATTTTGTCCTATAACCTAAAAAAAAAATAAGTTAATTAAAGTACTAAGATAAAAACTACACCCACTAATAATTAATCTATAAGAATTAAAATAGAATAGAATATGGTGGGGGTATTACCACATATCTTTGTATAAAAATAAATTACAAAAAGATAAGTTAAAATTAAAAAAGAAATTATTTATTAAAATTAAATAAGTTTTGTCCAGATTCAACAGTAATACTAAATGCTCCTCTTTTATTTTTATTAGTATATCTTGCAAAGTCTAAGTAGTTAACTTTTCCTGTTGCTGATATTCCAACTCTTCTTTTTTTAACAGTTTTTCTAGGAGATATTTTAGAAGTAAGTAATCTTCCAGCCACTCTAATATTTAAACCAGAGATGAAAGAAGGTATCATACTTCTTTTAACATGAATATTGTTATATCTTTTAAATACTGTATTACTGAAAAGTTTAATAAGAATAAGAGGTAATTTACGTTTATTAATCATAATAGCTAAGAAATTAGCTAAAATATTACTATCTGTATAATGATAATGTAATCTAGTTAATTTTAATTCAACAGGTCTTTTAAATAATTTACTTAAAATATGACATAATACTTGGAATCTTTTTCTAAATAGAGAACTTAAGCTGTTTCTAGAAACTAATAATATTTTTTTTCTAAATTCTCTTTTTCTTTTTCTTAGATTAAGGAAGAATCTTTTTTTTCTATTATTATTTTTTCTTTTTCTAATAATATCTTGTCCTTCTCTTTTTAATTCTCTTACGGCTTTATTACTTAATAATCCACTATTTTTAAAATTATTAAGTAAATTTAAATTATATCTTTTTTTAAATTTAAGTAAGTAAGGAATAAATAAGTAATAAAATAATTTAAATGTCACTTTATCCGGAGTAATAACAAAAATAGGTTTACTAATTAAACAGAACATAGGTCTAAAAGATTGAGCAAGAAGATCATATAAGTATTTAATTAATTTATTATTTTTATTAGTATTTCTAGTATTAAAGAAGAAAGAAATAAATTTATTGAAAGAGAAAATCACTCCTTTTTGATTCATATTATAATAACTCATTTCTTTTAAGTAGTCATATAATATAGCATAATTATTATCTTCCGAATTAATTTGTAAAGCAGTATTAGGGAATAAAGGATTTTCAATAATAGAATTATATTGATTATCAAAGAAAGAATTAGTGAATAAAGCTAAAATTTCTTTAATTAAAAGATTGAATTCTTTATCAAAATTTTGATTATTAAATCCAATTCTAATATAATTATAATTGTTATCAATTGAATATTTTCAACCATTATCAATTAATTTTAAACTAGAATTATTATTAACAACAAATAATTTTTGTAATTGATTAATTTCTTTATTAGATAAAACATTATTAGCAGTTAAAGCTTCTTTCATATTATTAAAATTAAATATATTACTTTGTAATAAATTAATTAAATTAAAAATATGTGAAATTTTTTTTTCAATATTTCTACCTTTTCTAAATACATTGTATACCATGTTAACAGGGTTAGTATTAATAAGATCAGAGAAATTTTTAAAATCAAAATAATTATTAGCAAATCTATTTGAATCAATTTTATCTTTTATTAAGCTAAATAAATTTTCATAATTATTATTATTTAAATTTTTTTTAATAAATAAATTATAAAAATCATTAGAAGGACTTTGTACTAATTTATTAGTTTTAGAAAAATTATTAATATTAATACCATTTAATGATAATTTAGAAATAATTGTATCTTTATTTAAATTACTATAATAATTTTTATCAAAGATTCAACTATTTCACCATCCTTGTCCAAGTTTATTTTGATTATCATTAACTAATGCTTTTCTATTATTAAGAGAAGTGAATTGATTTTTAAAAGATAAAGATTTGATTAAGAAATTATTATCTTTATTATTAATCTCTTTAACTTTATTATTATTTAATGAGTCAATAATAGAGTATTCACTTGCATTAGTTCTAAGATCAAATAAATTTTTTAAATTATCTTTAGAAGTAAAGTTATTCATATTTCTTAAGAAACTAAAATTAAAATAATTATTAGGTTTAATAAATAATAAAGGATTGTATAAAGAAAAATCAATATTACTATTATTATTAATTTTAATATTATCTAATGTTTCTTCATTATTTTCAATTACAAGATTATCAGATTCTACTATTTCTTTAATAGAATTATTGAATTCTTCAAAGTTATTTTTATTATTTTTAGCTACAATATCAAATTTTCTAGAGAATAATTTAAAAATAGTATCAACACCATCAATAATATTTAATTCTTTAATAGCAGATTTTTCCATTGATGGGAAAGAATAATTAGTAGAACTAAAATTAAATTTAGGCATAGGTTCATTATTAATATTAAAGAAAAGATTAAAACTTTTTTCTAAGCTACTTTGTCTATTATTAATTTTAGTAATAAATTTATTAAAGAAAATTTTATCTGCTTTTAAATAAAGTATTAAGTTCACAAATTCTTTCATTTGAGAATTAATATCAAATTTAGATTTAGTTAAATTATTCAATGTATTATTTAAATTATTACTATCAAAATTAATACTATTTTTTTTATAATTATAAGAAGAATTTTCCCAATTACAAATAAAATGTAAGAAATTTTTAATAATAACAAAATTAAAAGCAGACATATAAGCTAAGTAATATAACTCTTTAATATTACTTATATTAGTATTTTTAATATCCATAGCAAATTTATTAAATCAATTATTCATATTAATTAAAAATATAATTTCTCTTTTTTTATTTTTTTCTAAATAATTAAGAGTAATAGCACTAGAAATAATTTTTCCACGAATAATAGACATTACATTTGAAATATAATTACTATTAACTGTACTTTTTATAGAATTACTTGGATTAAATTTAAGTAAAGAAATAATATTTAATTCTCCATTATTAATTAATTTATCATTAAATACATTATTAAAAAAGTTAGAAACATGTGAAGAAAGTTGAGCTTTATTTACAAATTCATTAATTTTAACTAAATTATTATTACTATTATTAATTTTATTTTTATTTTTAATTTTACTAATAATTTTATTTGATTTATTAATAGCTTTTGTAGATTTAACTTTTTTAAATATATTATTAAAATTATTATAATTTTTAATTAAACCTTTACCTCTATTTTGTAAAAAAATATTTAAGTCTAGTCCTTTTTTATTAAAAATACTTTTAATAATCATAGATTTAACTCAAATTTCAATTTTATCATTTTCTAATATTTTCAATAGTAATTTATTTAAAACTTTATCATTAATTTTATCATTAGTTTTAATTGAATTATTAGTTCTATTATTATTAATTTTAAAATTAATATCTTGACCGTTTAAATATTTAATAGAATCAGAAATAGCATCATAATAAACTAAATTAATTAAATTTGGTTGTACTTTTACTACTTCTTTAAAAATTAAATTTCTATCAATACCCGGTAAATTCGAATTAAGTAAAGCAAAAATTTTATTAAATTCCTGTAAGTTAGCGAATTTATTAATTAGATTAGACTCTTTACCTGAATTAATTTTAGGCAATTTAATATTAAAATTATAACTTTCTTGAGCCATATTATTAAAATTATTAATATCATTTAAAACTTTATTATTATTATAATAAGGTAAAATATTATTTAATATTTCATCAAAATTTCTAATAATAATAGTATTACCTTTGTTTCTATTATTTTTACTTTTTTTATTATTATAATTAATATAAAGATCAAAATTATAATAAAATTTATTTTGGTCTTTAGAATTAAAAGTATTTTTAATTGGTGCTTTTTTATTAGTATTTAATTGAATACCTAATTTATTATCTATACCATAAGCTTTAGTAATAATATGTGATAATAAATTATTAATTCTATGATTAAAAGAAGTTAAAGAATTATTCATTTCATCTAAATTATTATTATCATTTTTATTTAAAAGAGTTAATAATTCAGAGTTAATAAATGGTAACTCAGAACTATTTTTCACAGTATTTAATACTGAATTATAATGTGAACTATTATCTAAAGAATTATTATCAAAAGTTAAATTTAAATTAGACTCTTTTCCTTTTAAATTATTAGCAAAAGATCTGTCAAAAATATTATTAACAGTAGAATATAAATTTGCAGATTCATTCATCTCTTTTATTTGTTTTACTAAGAAAACTTTATTTTCGTTATATTTTAAATTATAATCTATTTCGTAACCAAAAGTAATTACTTTTGTCACTAATACATTTAATATTTGACTAAAGTTAACTATTTTATAATTTAAATTATTTTTTCTTTTAGAATCTATAACTTCAAATTTATATTTATTTACTTTTCTTTCTAATCGTTTTTTAAGAAGAAGAGGAGTCGTAAAAAGAGGTAAAACTCTTTTATCTAAATTTATTTCAGGCCAATTACTATAATTAACATCAATGTGATGTGTTTTATATAAATTTTGTCGTTCCCCTAAACTGTGTTGAATTTTTATATCGTTCATTAAAAATTATATAAATTTATTGTTGTTTTATATATTACGAGAATCTTAAAAAAAAAAATTCTCTATTTATCGTTTTTTAATCATCATTAAAATTCAAATTCAAATCATATGTTTAATAAATTCTCCTTTGAAAATTAATAATATATTTATAATTTATTAAATTATTTTATTAACTTATTTTTATTAAATTAATTTTTTTAATAGATTATAAATACCTTTGCATCTTATAGGCTTAATCTTTAAAAATTATTTTAATTATTAAAATTTTGTTTATTTGAATTAAATAGAATTTATTTGGAATTTAGTTATTTAATTTATCTCTTCTTAACTATTTGTAGTTTTTAAGTTAAAATAATTTCCAAAGAGTATAAGATAGCTAATAAGGTGGTGTATAAAACCTGAAGAAAAATTAAATACCTAGCTTAAGTATAAAATTTTATAAACTAAATAACTGTTTAAAAAATAAATACTATTACTATTTAGTATTTATAAAAAATACAATTAACAAAAGTATTCTTAAATTACAATAAAAATATTGTAAATAAATTACATGTGCAATAAAAAATATTATTGATTCATTTTTAATAATAAGTGATATTCTATTACAAATAAAAATTTAATAACTAAAAAAATTAATTTATTTCTTAATTATAATACAATACTATAGTTATGCATAGAAATTAATATTTTTATAATTATAACTATAATTATATTTAATATATTTAAATAGTTTAATCTTAGTATTGAAATAATAGAGATATAATTGTGGAGTAGTTTTTTAATTTAATTTTAAGGATTAAATAAATAAAAGAATATAAATTTATCCTTAATCTTAAATTATGTAATACTTTTATAAAGTTATAAAAATAAAAGTTTAAATAGATGGGGGGGTATTTCTAAATTAGATTAGAAAGTATTATAAAAATACTTATAATTTCTAATTAGTGTAATAATATAGCATCTTTTAAGTAAGAACATGTTAAGATAGTAAACACAAATGCTTGGATAAATGAAACAGCTAATTCTAATCCTATGATACCAATCATTAAGGCAAATGGTATTAAAGTTAAGATAGCTACTAATATTCCTGAAGAGAATAATTTATACAAGAATGAACTTAAAATAGCTAATAATACGTGACCCGCAAATAAATTAGCAAATAATCTTATTCCTAAAGAAAGACTTCTAGCAAAATAAGAAACAAATTCAATTAAAACTAGTAGAGGTACTAGTGCTATAGGAGTACCACCAGGCACAAAGAATGAAAAGAATTTAATTTTATGAATAGATAATGCTAAGATAGTTACTCCTATGAAAATAGTCATACTTAATCCTAATGAAACTACAGCACTTGCTGTTACAGCAAATGAATAAGGAACATTAGAAATTAAATTAGCTGTTAAGATGAAAAAGAATAATGAGTATATAAATGGAATATATACTTCACTAGTTTTACTAATTTGTTCTCTAACCATGTTACTTAAACTAGCATAGAAAGATTCTAATGTAATTGACCAATTATTTGGAATTAAAAATGTATCATTTAGTCCATAAAAATGTAGACCGATGATAACTACTAGTACTAAACATGTGTATAATGATAAGTTAGTAAAACTGAAATTTACGATGTTCATGAAAGGAATATTTAATCCTATTAAATTAGTTACTTCAAATTGGTTTAAAGGTGATAAAATCACGTAATCATTACTAAATAACATATTATAAGTCATTATAATAATTTAAATATTTATAAAAAAAATCAACTAAAAAAAAATATTTTACGACTAATACAATTGTATATTTTTATAGTTATATGAAATTTTCTCTCATAGAAGTAATATTGATTTATTTTTTTATTTATTTCTTGTCCTTTGTAACTGCTCTTTTACTATTTATTATTAATTTTTAAATTACAAAGGTATTTATTTTATTTTTATTTACATTTGTATGTAAGTATCTTTTACTTTTTTTTATTTTAGGAGTATTATAAATAGTATTATTTTTATTTAAAGAATATTTATTTTATTATTTTTATTTATTTTTATTTAATTAACTTACTCTTGTTTTTTATTTTTAAACATCTTGTTGGAATCGAACCAACATAATCGGGTCCGAAATCCGAGACTCTAACCATTAAGCTAAAGATGTAATAATTAAAGATATAATTTATTTATAGAAAAGAATATATAAACCAATTACAAAGATTAAATTTATTAATCAACCTCTCCTAACTCCTAATTAAAAAATAAGATACTATAATTAATTATCTAAGATATAGATGTTTATGTTATATCTATTTAATATATATTAAAAATAATTAAGGTATAATTTATATATTATTAAAAATATTTACTCTTATAATAAAATAAATTTGTTTAATTAAAAATTAATTATTTATTATTTTCCTATCTTTGTCTTTATATTATTGAAATAAAAATATTTATATTTCTACTTTTCTTATAATATAAAAATAATGTGAAATTGAAATAATAAAAGTGTTGATTAATTATTATATTAAAAATTAATTAATATAATATTTATTAAAATAACTTTAGATAGTTTTAATACGAATAAAGAGACTTGAACTCTTATTATAATAAGTGCCTAAAACCTACCCGGCTACCAATTTCGGCATATTCGTTAAAAAGAAAAAGATATAATTATTATTATATTTAATTATAAGAATTAATTAAACTACTACTATAATTTTTCTCTCATTCATTCTTTTAGATTTAAAGAGAAAGAATAAATAGCTTAAATTAAAGTTAAAATTTAAAAATTAAAAATTAATAATATTATATTTAAATAAGAGGTAGAGTAATCGAAACTCTGTCTGTAAAGTGTAAATTTACTGCTAAAACCACTCAGCTAACCCCTTTTTTAGTATAAAATAAATAATCCATAAAAAATAATAGTTATTTATTAAATAAAAATTGAGTCTAAAAGTCTAAATAAAACTCTACTAAAAAAAATAAATAAATCTTTTTTATAATCTTTATTAAATTAAATAGAGTTCAGTCTATTAAGATAAAAATATTTAAAAATAAAATTAGTTTTTACTTTCTTGTAATTAAAAAAAAAATAACTCAATCAAATAAACAGATTTTATTTAGAAAAGGAAAAATAAAGTAATTATCGGGGGGGGTATAATCAAAATTATTTTCCAGCAGCACTTTCCAGTACAGCTACCTTGCTATGACTTTTGAGATGTTATTCAACCTGGCTAACTGGTTCGAAATTATATTAATAAAGATGTTTAAAAATAAACTAAATCTTTATAAAATAAAAATCTCTTAAGCAGTTTCCCCAGTATTAAACTTCTTCCCAGCGACAGACGGTTAGTTCATCACGAAAACAATGCTTCACCGTTGCGTAATGATCAACGATTACTCGAAATTCCTTCTTCATGCCGCCGAATTGCAGGCGACAATCTGTCATCTAATTTAAATGTACACTTTCTTTAATGATTAGCTATTCCTTTAGCGCCCCTCCACTTAAAAAAAGCTTCATAAGGGTAATAGGTCTTAGCATCACTTTGTAAAAGTGTTTGTGGCACGTCTATAGCCCAGTTCATGAGGACCATAACGGCTTGTCTTAGCCCCAAATGAAATTATTTAAAAATCATTAACTATAAAGTTTAAATTTATAGCAGGGATTTCGTCCGTTTACGGAATTAACCTTAGACCACAAGATACGGACTGACGACAGCCATGCAACACCTGTAAACAATTTACTATTAAAATTTTTAGTTTTGTTATCATAAAAACATTTGCTTTTTTATGATATAACACTACATGAGGTTGTAATGTCTAGTAGATTTACTCAATATCTTTTTCAGAAAAACATTAGATTAAGTATTTTTCCTATTAAACTTAAAAGTTTAAAAGAGATATCAAATAAATAGCTAGGTAACCCTAGCCTCTTTTACGACTACAAAAATAGTAAATATACATTTATCTCATTTTCTTTTTATATCACCTAAGCAATATAAGGTTTTGCTTAACTCAAAACCAAAAATGACCAAATGGCTATACAAGAACTGGTAAGGTTATACGCGGATTATCGTATTAAATAACATGCTTCACTTCGTTTGCTTCGAGACCGACTAATTTTTTCGATTTCAGTTTTGCAACCGTACTCACAAGGCGGAGTGGTTATCGCGTTAGCATCGCTGTCAGTTCCTTTGTGAAGAACTAACTAAACCACCACTCATCGTTGACAGTGGGAGATATCTGGGTATCTAATCCTACTTTCTGTTCCCACCTTCGTTTCTCAGCGTCAATCTGTAATAGATAAAAAGCTTTCACCTTTTAGTATTCCACTTAGTTTCTTAAGATATCACCCCTAGACTAAGCATTATTTGGTTTATCCTCTATAAGATTCTAGCTTCCAAGAGCTTAATATGTAACTAATTAAAAATTAATTACTTATATTAACCTAAAAAAGCCGCCTACACACCCTTTACGCCTGATTAAGATGATTAACGTTCGCGTACCTGGCCTTACCGAGTCTTCTGGCACTAGATTTGGACAACACTAATAGTAAGGTAACATCAATTTTCTCCCTTACCTTATAATAGGACTAACCACCACAGAAAGTCTAACTAATAATAAATTATTAGTTCATACAGGTATATATCTATTATTTCAGTTAGCTGGTTCACTCTTGCGAGCATTGACCAAGATTCTCGACTGCTGGTAATTATTATTACTCGGGGCTTTTCATTCCCAATGTGACCAATAGTTCTTTCAAACTTGGCTTTTGATCTTCGGCTTGTTAGGCTTTTACCCTTCCAACTACCCTTAAACAATATAAATCGACTCGTTATAGCGGAAAAATTCCTTTATTGGTTATCTCCTAATTAAGGAAACTATAAGGTATCTTATTTAAGTAACTCACCTTTACACCTTATTCCTAGATAAAAAAAAATTTTTTATCAAATCAGAATAAAGATTCGCATGTCTTAAACTACTGAAAAACGTTCAATCAGAACCAAAATTAAATTCTTGCGGATAATTAAATGATAATATTATATTATTCATCGTATTGTATTTGCTTTTTTTATTAGAAATCCATATTCTTTTAAAAATTGCAATAATTATTAACTCTTTTAATTTATTTTTTAGGATTGGATTTATTATTTCAATTATAAAGATTATTTTTTTAATTTTATACTTTACAAAAAAAATATTTGTGCAAATTCTTTTACTAGAATATTTGTGCAAATTCTTTTACTTTTTATTTCCTTTTATTTTTCTATTAATATTAATAGTAATTATTATTTATTAATTATTATTTATTAATTATTATTATTATAAATGAATTAATTAATTATTTATATTAACTTTTTTAATCAATTCTAAGAAAATACTTTTCATCTTTTTTTAATATTATTTAAATGGAAATAGTTATTATTTACTATTTGATATAATTACCTTTAACAAAAATATTTTCATATTTATTATTTATTATTTATTAATATACTTAAATTAATTAATAATGTAGTAAGATAAAATAATTTGTACTAGTATCTTATCACATTACAATTAATTGCAAATAATAAATTTTATTTTTAAGGTATTAGTAACATATATTTCTTAAATGTAAAAAAATTTTTATTAACTTTCTATTGAAAAATAATTAAAATAAATCTTTTCTATTACTCTTATTTAAATAATAAAATAAATATAGATTATATTTTTTATCTATTATATTTTTTTAATTATTTTTATAATAATGTAGTATTTATTTCAAATTAAAGAATAAATTAATGTTATTAAAAGAAATATTTAATTAAAAATAAATCAATTAATAACATTTGTATTTTTTAATATATAATTTTATTATTTTTATTTATTTTATTAACAGAATAAAAACTATCAGATATTTTTTAGTTAAATAATTTTACGAGTTACTGGACTCGAACCAGTGACCTCTAGGTGGAAACTAGAAATTATAACCACTTAACTAAACTCGTCTGTAGTTCGATAAAATAAATTTATCTTTTTTTTATCTTTCTTTTATCTTAATCTAATAAAAAGCCTTTATTTAAGAAATAATATCAAAAGTATCATCTTTTGGAATTGAACCAAAATTTACACTTTAGAAGAATGTTGTTCTGCCATTAAACTAAGACGACTCTATAAATAAATTAACTAAAGTATTTACCCTAAAAAAATATTTTATTTAGTCTTAAATATTTAAATGAATATTATAATCTTTGTTTCTTATAATTTAAGTAAAGCGAATCATAATTTTAAAATATTTTTAATTTATAATTATTATGATTACAAATAATTACACTAATTTTATAAAACTATTTTTTTATTCTATTTAAATAATTTTACGAGTTACTGGACTCGAACCAGTGACCTCTAGGTGGAAACTAGAAATTATAACCACTTAACTAAACTCGTCTTTAACTGGCTTCAACTTTTAATTTTTTAAGCGATTGATATTAAATTAACCTTAAAATTATTAAGTGTATTAAATTAACCTTAAAATTATTAAGTGTAATATTTTTTTATTATTAGAATAATTCACATATTTATTATTATTTCTTAAATAAAGATAATAATATTTTTAATCTATAGCAAGAATTTAATAATTTGATATAGATAATTACTATTAGTATTTGTTATTTGTAGAGCTTTAACTTATTTTTATTCTTATAAATCTCTAATTATGAAATATAGATAAGAAATATATATTTCAATTTCTATTTCTTTTTTTCTTTTTTCTTTAAATAGTCTTATAATCATTATTATAATTATAATTATAACTATCATAGATTTTTTATAAATGTAATGCACACATTTAAATTTAAACGAGCCCTTCCAGATTCGAACTGGAACACCCCTAATTGACAATTAGATACTCTATCCTGTTAAGCTAAGGGCCCTATATAAATAAATTAGAAAATATAATAACTAAAAGTAAATAGTAATAATAAATGATATTAAAAATATTTATTTTATTTATAATTTATAATTTATATTAATCAAATCTATTTCATTTTTTTTACATATCTTCTTCTAAACTATTAGTTACAAGAGAGAGGCGACTTGAACACCTACCAATGATTTTGGAAATCACTATACTAACCGATTGATACTACTCTCTTAATGAGATTTATAAAACTCTTACCATATAATTTATAAGCTATATAAAAAGAGAAATATAAATAATAGAATTAATTAATTTACTTTTCACATATAAAAAAAATTAAGAATTAAATCATATTTTCACATATAATTATTTATCTAATATTACTATTTTATTATTTTTATTTTATCCTTTACTTTTTATTTTAATAAAGATTAATATAGGTAAAATAACCTATAAAAATAAGTAAGTTTACCATAAAAAAGTAATAAAAAAACTTTAATTATAGAAAAATAATTAATGACATATTTTAATTTTTAGACAACCTTTAACATCAAGTTATTATTGTAAATTAGTACTGCTAAACTTAATACCTTACAGTACTTACATTTGCAGCCTATTTAGAAATATTCTATTTCTTAATTCACTAAAAAAATTAAATCTAAATTATTTAACAAGACTTTTATTATTATTTAACAAGACTAATATTATTAAAAAATAGATTAACTATTTCTAATTATCCTATAAATTTAATATTTATTAGTAATAAATTAAAAGTCTAAATTAGTAGATTATTTCACCACTAAATAATAATTTTAAGATTAAAATTTTAGTTTTTAGTATCTAGAGGTTAGATTCTTGCTTGATAGACTATCAGCACTTATCTATTAGGTTTGTGGCTACCCAACTATGCCTTCCCAAATAACCTTAATATAAAATTAAGGGTAAAGATTAAATCTTTTATTTAGTATAAACAATTGGTACACTAGAGAAACCCAGCCTATTGGTCCTTTCGTACTAGAAGGTCTGCCTCTTTTTACTATTTATCCTTACAGAAGATAGGGACCATACTGACTTACGTCGTATTAAACCCAACTCACGTAACCTTTTAATCGGCGAACAGCCGAACCCTTCCGAGATTCTTCACCCAGAGGAGTGGTTGAGTCGACATCGAGGTGCCAAACCCCGGACACAATGTGTACTCTCATCCGGGATCAGCCTGTTATCCCTAGCGTAACTTTTATCAATTGATCACAACCCCCTCCATACAGAGATTGTGGGTCACTATGCCCTACTTACGTATCTGTGCGACTTTTAGGTCTTTCAGTTAGGTATACTTTCCGCCATTACACTCTGCGCAACCATATCACTGGTCGATTGATCTCCTTTCATTTTCTAGTAATACCTTTTGTTACATTTTTAAAATAATAAAAATCAAATATTATCCCAAAGGATTTTGTATTAACTTCTAAAAGATCTCGTTTTTAGAAGCTTTGAAAAATTTATTTTAAAAACTTATTACACAAACTTCAAATAAATTTGAAATTTAAGATTAAGATGACGTAAAACTGCTTAAAAATAAGCAATTAATATTTTTTTTAAATAAAAATTATAAATTTGGATGTACTTTGATACTATATTAAAGACGACCGCCCCAGTCAAACTACCAATTAGTCGGCTCTATCCTTTTCTTTCTACAAGATGAAAGGATTAAACAAAAACCCAGCCTTAATCCTAAGGTTTCCAAAAAATTTTCGTCTATCGACATCCCTATTTTCTATTGAAAAAGGCTGTTCTAGATTTTTGTGATGACTAACTACAGTAAAGCTGCATAGGGTCTTCCCGTCCCCCTGTAAGTAACGCGCATCTGCACGCGTAATTCAATTTCACTGAGCAAGTTGTAGAGACAGTGAGACCATCGTTAAATTATTGATACCGGACCACATTTAATGGCCAACTGATTTTGCTACCTTAGGATCCTCATAGTTAAGACCGCTATTAACCAGATTTTCGATAAGTCACTTTTATGTAATGACCGCTCTTATATTAATGGCATCGGGCAAATCTCACTCAGTATACTATCATTTTTATGATTGCACTGAGCTGTGTTTTTAGTAAACAGTCGGGGCCTCCGATTCTGTGCCACCGTATTAACTTTAAAAAATAACTATAAATTAATAATTTTTATAGTTAATAAACTTTTTTAAAGAGAAACGGTACCTCTTGTCGTCAAACTTATGAGGTGAACTTGCCGAGTTCCTTAACAACTTTTAGCTCTACGCCTGGGTATACTCTACGAACGAACCTGTGTCGGTTTAGGGTACGGTAGATATTTACTCTTTTCAGAGAAATATTATAATTACTTTCTACTAATTTTTTTTTAGTAAGAAATAAATTATATAAAATATTATTTTCCTGGTCCTTTTCTTATTTTTTTAAAAGGACTTTCTATTTTATACTCATCGGCCTAACCATTTGGTCTGTGCCTTAGAGACCGCATTAAATCACTAATAGCCTAACTTTTTAGTGAAAACCTTTCGTATTCGGCGAGAAGATTTTTAACTTCTTTTTACGTTACTCATGTCAGCATTCTCTCTTCAGTAACCTAATAACAATGAAACACTGCTATTTTATCAGTTTTACTGAATGTTCTACTACCTAAACTTTGAATAAAATTTAATAATACTTTCTAAAATTTAGATTCAGATTTCTTATTAAACATTCTTATTCAAAATTAACATGATATCGGTTGATTGTTTTAGACCCGTTGAATTTTCAGTACAACATGACTATAGACTGCTGATGCGTTGTTACAACGTTCATTATAAGTAGCGACTACCAGGCTAACTTCACAGCTGAATAAGTATATAATGTTATTATCTTTATATTCACTAGACAATCATTTGGGACCTTGATCAATGTTAACGGCTATTTCCGTCTTGACTACCCACCTTAGCATGAGCAGTCTGAATTTCTATCATCAATTTATGTAATTCCGAGCTTCCCTATCACAGGTAAGATTTTCGAGGTCCCCGCTACCTAAACGCCAGAAAGATTTTTTGATTTTTAATCAAACTCTTTCTCTTGTTGGATATTGCCGTTCTGTACCTCCATAAATTTTGAATAGAACTCATACTTTAATATGTTTCGTAGAAAACCAGCTAGAAGGAGGTCAGATTGGCATTTCACCGCTTATCAGAACTCTTCGGAGAGTAATGCAACACTCACCCGTTCGATCCATTATAATCTGGTCCTGATAAGATCACCTCCCTTCGGGTCTAATATAAGTAACTAATCCGCCACTGTTATTACAGTTAATACAAAAAAACCGTAATATTACAATGCAGTCGCTTTCGCTAGGGCTTTTAACCTTGCTACTCCTATTAACTTGCTGACCCATTATGCAAAAGGTACGCCGTCATTCATTTATCTCTTTATAAACTAAAGAGTAGAACTTCGACTGCTTATAGGGTTACTAATTCATAAACTTTTTCATTTTCTCATTAAAAGAGACATTTTCAATTAATTTCCTTCACAGTACTTTTCACTATCGCTAAATTTATAATACTTAGCCTTAGAGGATGGTTCCCCTTTGTTTAAACAAGTTTTCTCTCATCCTACTATTTTATATTTTTACATAACGTTCTCCTTTCTAGAAGAGGTTATATATTTGCTAAAATCTATTAAATTATAAACTTACAGGACTATTTGTTATTACCTTTTGTAGTTAATTATATCTTCTAGGTTTACTTAAGTCGAATATAATTTGTAATTTTTTATATTATCTTTCAATAACATATTACACTAACTTTCAATTTATAATTTAATTTAGGCTAATCCGATTTCACTCGCCATTACTCTCGGAGTCTCGGTTGATTTCCTTTCCTTTCCTTAATAAAATGTTTTACTTCAGGAAGTAGATTTTAATTTAAGGTTTCCCTTTAGGATCGCTTAGAAAATAATTTTATTTTTATTTTCTCAGATTCTTAATATAAGCCTTACACAAATTATTACTTTTGAATAAATTCATACTCAAATTTTCATAATAAGTGAAATGCTTATATGTCTGGCTTTAATTTCCTATTTTATAAATTTGCTATTAATCCTTAATAACCCCTTTGAATTACTATTTCATTTTTATGATGTTAAACTATATTGTCATCGATTCTTTTAGTTAAATATTTGAGATTAGATTTATTATTTCAAGATTAAATGTAG